TAAATTTTGTTAAAACGTAAATGAGGTGGTGAATATTGATATATTTAGCAAGGATTTGCAAAATCAACACCTTGCAAAAAACAGCAAAAAGTAACATGCACATGCATATTTTATAAAAAAAAGGCGTAATTTGAGCGGCCCAAAACTTAAAATAACTTAAAATAACTTAAAATAACTTAAAATAACTTAAAATAACTTAAAATAACTTAAAATAACTTAAAATAACTTAAAATAACTTAAAATAACTTAAAATAACTTAAAATAACTTAAAATAACTTAAAATAACTTAAAATAACTTAAAATAACTTAAAATAACTTAAAATAACAAAATAACTTAAAAATTATTTTAAATAGAAATAAATTCGGGGGGGAAAAAGACCTTAACTGATGTCTTTTGTGGCGCCTAAATCCTGGGGGGGGTGTTAGGAAAACTGCAGAAGAATTAGGTTGGGGGGGGTAAGGGGGGGGTAGCCGAAGAAAAAAATCTATTTTAAAAAAGATTAAAATTTTTAAAAAATTTTTAACAAATTTTTAAAATTTTAATTACTGTTAAAAACCCTAAAGGGGGGGAAATATCAGAGTAGTCTTTATGTCCGTCAAGCATTCATTTATAAGGGACATTAACTATGTTATGGGGATTAAGTTATGTCCAACCCTGACTAAATGCCTTTGCCATCCACTCTGAAATGTGGATGAAACTTCCCCAAAAAAAAAATACCAATGCCTTGCTGTTCACGGGTGGGTCTTAGCTTGTAGAGAGGTCCATGGGTTCATAGGAGGGATGCTTTTTAAAAATCAATCGGGGGCGTCCTTCAATTAGGGTCCCACAGATTCACGCCCGTCAGATGTTCCCTGACAGCTACGGCTGTAACTCTACAGTCCTTGTTCCTTGGAATGTATAAACGATTAGGACTGATCCAATTGTGGCCCGTCTCTTAATATTGAGTGAAAGAATAGGATTCATGGTAGTGATGGAGGATTTAGGATGATCAAATTCATATGGTAATTCATTTTTGGGTATGAAGTAATTATTATCTTTGATTAGATTGACCATTATAGGTTATTAATCGATATAGTTGAAGAGATATGCTAGATCTAATACAAGTTGAGGTCTTACCTTGTTAATATGAATGATGCATTCAGGTATGGGTTAAAACAGAATATGTGGAGTCTTAAGTTGTTGAAATATAAAAATTAGAGGAGAGTAAGCTTCAGGATAATTGAATATAATTTTTAGTGGGTTTTTCAGTTTAATAGATAATTGATATGATCTGCTAATACTCATGCAAGGGAAGGTCCGATAAAGTAATCATAATATGGGCGGTGCCAAACATAGATTTGAGGATATGAATTTGTAGTCAGGTAAAACATATGACATATTTACATAGGGTTTGGAGATGATATGCATGGTCTAAATAAATGAATGTGGATTATACATAGATGTCTTAAAATTACTGATGAAAATTTAATAGTAGGGTTTGGAGATGATATGCATGGTCTAAATAAATGAATGTGGATTATACATAGATGTCTTAAAATTACTGATGAAAATTTAATAGTAGGGTTTGGAGATGATATGCATGGTCTAAATAAATGAATGTGGATTATACATAGATGTCTTAAAATTACTGATGAAAATTTAATAGTAGGGTTTGGAGATGATATGCATGGTCTAAATAAATGAATGTGGATTATACATAGATGTCTTAAAATTACTGATGAAAATTTAATAGTAGGGTTTGGAGATGATATGCATGGTCTAAATAAATGAATGTGGATTATACATAGATGTCTTAAAATTACTGATGAATTGTATGATGTCTGTTTGAGACGTTGTTTCTAAGGCTTCGTTGGGGAGTGAGAAGGAGAAGAATAAAAGAGAGTAGTTGTGTAGGTTATTGTGTGCAACTGCTTAATTTAAGTGGCAGTTTCTAAGGCGTTGGGGAGTGAGAAGGAGAAGAATAAAAGAGAGTAGTTGTGTAGGTTATTGTGTGCAACTGCTTAATTTAAGTGGCAGTTTCTAAGGCTGTGGGTTGAGTGCAACTGCTTAGTTTTTGAGAAGGAGAAGTTTATTTTCTAGGGTCCCCATCATGGGAATGAGGAGGAGGAAGATAAAGAAGTATAATGTAGAGGCGATTTGGCCGATGGTGACGAATGGGTCTTCGACTGGTTGGCCGCCGATTCATGTTAAGATAAGGGTGTTGGCAATGAAGGCTCAGAAGAAGAGTTTGGTTATTGGGCGGAATATGAGGCTTCGTTGTTTTGATGTATGGAGGATGGGTATAAGAAATAGGATTACAATGGAGGAGAGAAGGGCTAGGACTCCGCCCAGTTTGTTGGGAATTGAGCGAAGGATGGCGTATGCAAATAGGAAGTATCATTCTGGTTTAATGTGTGGTGGGGTAACTAGTGGGTTGGCTGGGGTGAAGTTGTCCGGGTCACCTAAGAGGTTTGGTGAGAAAGTCGATAGGGCGGCTAAGGCACCAATTATAATAGAAAACCCTAAGATGTCTTTGTATGAGAAATATGAGTGAAACGGAACTTTGTCTAGGTTTTGATTGAGGCCGGTTGGATTTGAAGATCCTGTTTGATGAAGAAACAGCAGGTGAATCATGCTGGCTCCGGCAATGATGAAGGGGAGAATAAAGTGAAAAGAGAAGAATCGGGTGAGGGTGGCGTTGTCTACGGAAAAGCCGCCTCAAATTCATTGGACTAGGTCGGTGCCGATATAGGGGGCAGCTGAGAGGAGGTTGGTGATAACTGTAGCGCCTCAGAAAGATATTTGGCCTCATGGTAAGACATACCCGACGAAGGCTGTTGCTATAACTAGAAACAGAAGAATGACCCCGACGTTTCAGGTCTCTATAAATAAGAAGGAGCCATAGTATAGACCTCGGCCGATATGAAGGTAAATACAGATAAAAAAGAAAGATGCTCCGTTGGCATGGAGATTGCGGAGAAGTCAGCCGTTGTTTACATCCCGGCAAATGTGAGCAATTGATGAAAAGGCCATTGATGTGTCAGCTGTATAGTGTATTGCAAGAAACAGGCCAGTGGCGATTTGGATAATTAAGCAAAGTCCGAGGAGGGAGCCGAAGTTCCACCAGGAAGATAGATTTGCTGGAGCGGGGAGGTCAATAAATGCGTTATTAATAATTTTTAGGATTGGGTGAGATTTTCGGGCGGGGGCCATAAGGTTAGTTCTTATAGTTAAATTATAACAGTAGTTTTTCAGACTACCGGTCTAGGTTAGAATCTTAGTAGGAATAATGAAAGAATTGTGTTTGTTAATTGGATTACTTGGGGTTGCTTCAAACCCATCTCCCTACTATGGGGCATTAGGATTAGTTTTAGGGGCAGGGGCTGGGTGTTTTATGTTAGCCAAGGGTGGAGTAACTTTTTTAGCTTTAGTTCTGTTTCTTGTATACTTGGGGGGTATAATAGTGGTATTTGCCTATTGTGCAGCGTTAGTGGCTGAGCCTTATCCTGAGACCTGGGGAAGTCGCGTGGTAGTAGTTTATTTAACATTATATATCACACTAATGGTAGTAGGGTGGGTAATATTCGGTAAATATGGCGGAGAGATGGGAGGGGAGTGAGTTCGCACTTGGTGAGCCGTAAAAAGTTCTGAGATGGGGGGTGTAGCACAAATGTATCAGGCTGGTGGTCCCGTATTAATACTCACGGGTTGGGGGTTGTTGGTCACACTTTTTGCAGTCCTGGAGGTTGTCCGGGGGCATAAAAGTGTTGCGCTACGGTCAGTGAGGTAAAGTTAATAGAAGAAATAGGGCAAACACCAGGGAAATAAAGAATAGTGCTAAATAAAGTTGAATTATAGCTTTATGTGTCATACGGACAATTTTAGTTGGGCGCAGTTGAGCCGAGGACAATACGTCAGCTGCAAGAAATTTTATTCAAGCATTTTCGATTACGTGAGAAACGGCCTGTCAGGCAGAGTTTAGTGCAATAGCTGTGATGATTCGATGAGAGGCTCGACTATAGAATGATGGATCATAGGTTTTAGAGGTGGCGTGATTTGTGGGAGGGGTTAGTCAGGATAGTTGTGCTAAGTCGTAAGCAATTAAAAATGATAGTAGGGTAATTACTAAAGCTGTTATTTTAATATACATTGGTATAGTGTGAGTAGTGGGGAGTTCTGGGAAGAGGGTGGAGAAGAGGAGTGGGCCACAAATGATGCTTCCAACGGCGAGGCGTGTAATTGGGCCTTTTACTATTGGAAGCCCCTCGTCAAAGGAAACAATTGGGTTAATTCGTGGCTGATTGAGGGCAGCATAATAAATTAGTCGGAGGCTATAAACGGCAGTGAATGAGGTGGCGATTAGGGTTAATAGAATGGCCGTTGTGTTAGCGTATGAGGTAACGGTAGCTTCAATAATTGCGTCTTTTGAGTAAAATCCAATTAGGAAGGGGGTGCCTACTAGGGCAAGACTGCCTACAACGGTACAGATAGTTGTAATTGGTAGGGCTTTGTGGAGTCCTCCCATATAGCGAATATCTTGATTGTTGTTGAGATTATGAATAATAATTCCTGAACACAAAAAAAGTATTGCCTTAAAAAAGGCGTGTGTGCAGATATGAAAGAATGCTAAGTTGGGGAGGTTAACCCCGATGGATACTATTATTAAGCCGAGTTGGCTAGAGGTGGAGAAAGCAACAATTTTTTTAATATCATTCTGGGTTAAGGCAGATATAGCTGCGAAAGCGGAAGAGATTGCCCCAAGACATAAGCAAATTGTCAAAGCTGTTTGATTTTGGGTAATGAGGGGGTGGATGCGGACTAAAAGAAAAACACCAGCCACAACTATTGTACTAGAGTGTAGCAAGGCGGATACTGGGGTAGGTCCCTCTATGGCTGAAACAAGCCATGGGTGAAGTATAAATTGAGCTGATTTGCTTGCAGCTGCGGCAATAAAGGCAATAAGAAGAAGTGTGGAGGAAGATGAGGAAAAAATGTAGTCAAAGTTTGTAGATATCGAGTTTTTTACCAATCAGCAGAATGCCAGAAGAAATCCGATATCCCCAACACGATTGTAGAGGACGGCTTGAAGTGCGGCTGTGGCTGCATCACTTCGGGCGTGGTATCAGCCAATGAGGAGAAATGATATAAATCCAACCCCCTCTCAGCCGATGAATAAAATAACTATGTTTCCTGCTGAAATAAGAGTAATTATAGCTAATAGAAAAATTAATAGATGTTTAGAGAATATGTCTATTTTTGGGTCTTGCTCTATGTATCATATAGAAAACTCTAAAATTGATCAGGTTACTAATAAAGCAATGGGTAAAAAAACGATTTGGTATATATCAAATTTTAAAGAGATATTAAATGTTGTAATGCCTATGTTTAGTCATTCTCAATCCGAAAAGGTGTTGAGTTGTTTGTTCGAGCCTTGATATAAAAATATTGTCAGGGGGATGAGAGAGTAAAAAAATGCAGTTTTTACAGCTGTTTTGGCATTTGCATGAAGGTTTTGTGTTGATGGGCGAAGAAGGGGGATGAAAATTGTGATGACTGCTAGAGTAGTAAAGGTAAAGCCTAGTAGGTTAGGGGCCATAATGGGATATTAAGTGGTGAAACTTGAGGGGAAAATAACTCGAGCAGGTCATGGAATCGAACCATAATAATGAGGAATTAGCAGTACCCATGTGCACCAGGCAGGCTCGGTGAACAGAAAGATATTATCTTTCATATCTAGAATCACAATCTAGTATTTTATTTAAATTATGTTTACATAGAAGAATTAATTCCGGTTTAAGAATAAGCAGTAAACCGGGTAAAGCGTGTAAAAAAAGTAAAGTGTGTTCTCGAATGTGAAAGGGGAATAGGGTTTTTAGGTGATTTGGGAGAGGCCCTCGTTGGGTTGATCAAAGAACATATAGGGTGTAGGCAGTAGTAAAAATTAAGTTTAAGGCTACTGTTAGGAAGGCAATGGGGGATCAGTTGAAGAGGGAGATTATAATAAGTAGTTCACTAATAAAATTTGGTGTGGGGGGAATTGCTATGTTGAATAAAATAATTGTTAATCATCAGGCGTTGGCTAGGGGAAAGACAAGCATGGAACCTCGGAGGAGGATCATGGTTCGACTGTTTGTTCGTTCATATGCTGTGTTGGCTAGGCAGAATAGTGCTGAAGACGTGAGTCCATGGGCAATTATTATTACTATAGCACCAGAGTAACTTCATTGGGTGGAGATTAGGGCGGCTACAACCACCAGGTTTATATGGCTAACAGATGATATGGCGATAAGAGATTTTAGGTCTGTTTGGCGGAGGCACAAAAGAGCGGTAGCTAAAATGCCCAAAATTGCAATAAGTATAAAAAACAATGTACTGTTAAGGGTGTTTTCCTGTAAAAAAATAGATGTGCGTAGAATTCCGTAGCCTCCTAATTTTAGTAAAGTGCCCGCTAAAACTATGGATCCGGCAATTGGCGCCTCTACGTGGGCTTTTGGAAGCCAAAGATGAAGACAATACAGGGGGAGTTTAACAAGAAAAGCCACATTAAACATTAGTCAGAAAAGGCTAGGATAATTAGTTGATTGTTGGGTAATGGAAAAGGTAAATATGAGTGTTGGAAGAAGAGAACCTTGTGTAGAGTAAATTTTTGTTATTCATAAAATTAGGGGAATAGCTCCAAGTATGGTGTAAAAAGCAATATACATGCCCGCTTCGAGGCGGCGTTCTTGAGCTCCCCATCGAGCAATAATAATTATTGTTGGAACCAGAGAAGCTTCGAAGAAAATAAAAAATAATATTATGTCAGATGCTGTAAAAGCTAGGAGGGTGGTGAGTTGAAGAAATGTGCTGTTGGCAATATATGTTCGTTGGCGGTCAATTGGCTCCAAACTAATTTTACTTTGGCTAGCAAGTATGGTAAGAGGGAAAAGTCAGCAGGTAAGGATGGCTAGAGGGCCAGAAATTTTGTCAATGAAAAATAGTGAATCCGTGAAGTTAAAATCTTGAATAAAAAACCAGCAGATAGATATAAAGGCGATAGAAAACCCTTGAGCGGTGGTTGTTGATCAGAGGTGTTTTGGGGGTGATAGGAGAATAGTCGGAAATAGGGAAAGTCAGGCAAAGATAATTATTAGCATTGTAGAAGATTAAGTGTCTTTAAATTGTCACTGCCATGTGAACGAGCAGTGGCAATCATCAAGGAGAGTCCGAGTCCAGCTTCACAAGCAGATATTGTTAACATAAGTAGGGGGAATATAAGAGAGGGGGGAGTCAGTTGACTGGGCCAAAGGCTTAGAGCAATATAAATAGTAAGTATTATCCCCTCAAGACAGAGGAGGGCGGAGAGCAGGTGTGTGCGATGAAAGGAGAGGCCCATAAAAACAATTGTAAATATTGTGGTTAGTAAAAAAATCATTAGAGGTGCTATGGAGTTAAACCACAATTTGCTGAGCCGAAATCAGCTGTCTTTATTGGACTAGCAGCTCATTCGGCTCACTCAAGTCCTCCTTGAAGTCATTCATAAATAAAGCCAATAGTGAGAAGAAATAAAATGACAGAGGCTCAGATAATTGTTGTAACTGGGCTTGGAAGTTGTATTGCTCACGGTGAGGGGAGGAGAAGGGCAATCTCTAAATCAAATAATAAAAAGAGGATAGCTACAAGAAAAAATCGCATGGAGTAAGGGAGACGTGCAGAGCCGAGGGGGTCAAAGCCGCATTCATATGGAGAAAGTTTTTCTGTATCGGGCTTAATTAGGGGAAGTCAGAAGCTGATAGTAGCTAGAACTACAACTAATACTATGGTAATGAGAATAAATAGCACTGTTTTCTCCTGGATTTAAACCAAGATCAAATAATTGGAAGTCATTTGTACTACTTGTACTAAGAAAACAAGAACCTCATCAGTAGATTGAGACATAAAGGAAGAGTCATACTACATCGACAAAATGTCAGTATCATGCGGCGGCTTCAAATCCAAAATGATGTTGAGAAGTAAAGTGGAAAAATACTTGTCGAAGGAAGCACATTAGGAGAAAAAGGGATCCAATAATTACATGAAGACCGTGGAATCCGGTAGCCACAAAGAAAGTAGTACCATAAATGCCGTCTGCAATTGTAAATGGGGCTTCATAGTATTCTATAGCCTGAAGGGCTGTAAAATATAGGCCAAGAATAATAGTAAGAGCTAAAGCTTGAATAGCACCTTCTCGATTGGCTTGCATAATACTATGGTGGGCTCATGTAACAGAGACTCCGGAGGCCAGAAGAACTGCAGTATTAAGAAGTGGGACTTCGAAAGGATTTAATGGGATAATTCCAGTGGGGGGCCAACATTCGCCAACTTCTGGGGTTGGGGCAAGGCTAGCATTATAAAATGCTCAGAAGAATCCAAAAAAGAAGAAAACTTCTGATGTGATAAAAAGAATTATACCGTATCGTAAACCTTTTTGTACGGGCGGGGTGTGGTGACCTTGAAAGGTACCTTCGCGTACAATGTCCCGTCATCATTGATATATGGTTAATAGTGTAGAGGCAAGGGCAAATATGAGTACAAGTGGGGTGTTAAAGTGAAACCATGCGGCTAGCCCTGAAGTTAATAGAAAGGCGGCTGCGGCCCCTATTAGTGGTCAAGGGTTGGGGTCAACTATGTGAAAGGCGTGAGCTTGATGAGCCATAAGTGTTTTCTTGAAGATAAAGACTTAATAGGAGAACAAATACATAGGCTTGAATTATTGCTACAGCAATTTCAAGAAGGGTAAGAAGAATAAGTGTAATAAAAGTAAGTGAGGCGACAGTAGCGGACATTGGTAGTATCGCTGATGTGGCTATTGAGATAAGTTGAATAAGTAGGTGGCCTGCAGTTAAATTTGCTGTGAGTCGAACCCCAAGGGCCAGAGGGCGAATAAATAGGCTAATTGTTTCAATAATAGTTAAGATTGGGATAAGTGGGGTTGGGGTCCCTTCAGGAAGAAAGTGGGCTAAAGAGGCTGCTAGTTGGTTTCGGAGTCCGATAATTACGGTTGCAAGTCAAAATGGGATCGCTAGGCCTAGGTTTATTGACAGTTGGGTTGTTGGGGTAAATGTATAAGGTATAAGGCCTAGTAAATTTATTCCTAGAAGAAAGATCATCAGAGAGGCAAAGATAAAGGCTCATTTATGGCCAGGGAGATTAAGGGGTAGAAGAATCTGTTTAGAAAAGGTTTTTAAGAATCAGGCTTGAAGTGTAATAAGCCGGTTTGATACTCATTGTTTGGAGGGGGTTGGGGTTAGAAGCCATGGTATTAATATAGCAATTAAAATAAGGGGGATGCCAAGTGTGGTGGGGGAAGCAAATTGGTCAAAAAGGTTAGTTATCATATTCAGGTTCAAGAATGTTTTGTAGCATTTGTGAATTTGAAGGCGGGTTCATTAAGAAACAAGTGAGACAGAATTTTTTGGGGGGCTAGTGAAATAAAGATGACTCATGTAATGATAAAGATAAAGAATCATGGGGCAGGTAATAACTGGGGCATGTCATTAAGGGTGGGTGGAGTCACCTATCTACAGCTTAAAAGGCTGTTGCTGGGCCATATAGCTTCTTAATGACTCGTTGTGGGAGCTTAATCAGTGTAAGAAATTTGGAACAGGTAGGGCTTCTACTACAATTGGCATAAAACTATGGTTTGCTCCACAAATTTCAGAACATTGGCCATAATAGACCCCTGGATGGGCAATAAGAAATGAGGTTTGATTAAGACGCCCTGGGATGGCATCTGTTTTTACCCCTAAGGCGGGGACAGCTCATGAGTGGAGTACATCTTCGGCTGTTACGATGGTTCGTGTTACTGTACCAATTGGGGTCACTATTCGGTTGTCAACTTCTAAAAGGCGAAATTGGCCTGGAATTAAGTCGTTAGAGGGGGTTATATATGAGTCGAAGCTTAAGTTTATAAAATCTGAGTACTCATAACTTCAATATCATTGATGGCCAACAGTTTTAATAGTTATGTCTGGACTGCTAATTTCGTCTATTAAATAAAGAATGCGGAGTGATGGAAGGGCAATTACAATGAGAATAATAGCGGGTATAATTGTTCAAATTATTTCAATTTCTTGGGCATCAATGGTGTTAGTGCTTGAAAGTTCAGTAGTTATAAGTGTAATAATAATGTATAAAACAAGTATACTAATTAAAAGTACCGCTATTAGAGCGTGATCATGAAAATGTAGTAGTTCTTCTATGATGGGAGAAATTGCGTCTTGGAGACCGAGTTGGGTTGGGTAGGCCATTAAGAGGGATACAAGGGTTTAACTAGTAATTTTACTTTGACAAAGTAATGTTATATTTTAACTAAGTCCTCAAGAAAGTGACAGAGGGGTTATGTGTCTGACTTGAAATTAGACTACGGGGGTTCAATTCCCTCCTTTCTCGACCGATTTTTACTGAGAATGAAGCTTCTTCGAATGTGTGGTGGTGTGGTGGGAATCCTAGAAGTCATTCAATGTTAGTTGAGGTTAGTTCTGGGCCCGTGAAGTGTCGTTTGGCTGTAAAAGCTTCTCAGATAATAAATATTATTATAATAACGCCTACAAGAGAAATTAAAGAACCAACGGAGGAGACAGTATTTCAGAGTGTGTAGGCGTCAGGGTAGTCAGAATATCGACGTGGTATTCCGGCTAGGCCTAAAAAGTGTTGGGGGAAGAAAGTAATATTTACGCCGGCAAACATTACCCCAAATTGAATTTTAGTCCATGATTTATGTAGAGTAAATCCTGTAAATAGGGGAAATCAGTGTACAAATCCGGCCATGATTGCGAAAACAGCTCCCATGGATAAAACATAGTGGAAGTGGGCAACTACATAGTATGTATCGTGAAGCACAATATCGATGGAGGAGTTGGCGAGGACAATCCCTGTAAGTCCGCCAACAGTAAATAAGAAAATAAAGCCTAGAGCTCATAGTATTGGGGCTTCTCATTTGATGATACCTCCGTGCATGGTAGCTAATCAGCTAAAAACTTTAACACCGGTGGGAATGGCAATAATTATAGTAGCTGAAGTAAAATATGCTCGTGTGTCCACGTTAAGATCAGTGGTGAACATGTGGTGTGCTCAGACAATAAAGCCTAGAAGGCCAATAGAAAGTATGGCTCACACTATGCCCATATAGCCGAATGGTTCTTTTTTGCTAGAGTAGTAAGCTACAACGTGTGAGATGATTCCAAAACCTGGGAGAATTAGAATATAGACTTCTGGGTGACCAAAGAATCAGAAGAGATGTTGGTATAAAATTGGGTCTCCGCCTCCGGCAGGGTCAAAAAAGGTTGTGTTAAGATTACGATCTGTAAGAAGTATAGTAATGCCTGCGGCTAAAACTGGAAGAGACAGGAGGAGTAAAACAGCTGTAATTAAAACAGATCAGACAAACAGGGGGGTCTGATACTGGGTGGTTGAGGGGGGTTTTATGTTTAAAATTGTTGTAATAAAATTAATAGCTCCGAGGATTGATGACACACCAGCTAAATGTAAGGAAAAAATAGCTAAGTCTACAGAGGGGCCTGCATGGGCAAGGTTTCCGGCAAGTGGCGGGTAAACAGTCCACCCGGTCCCGGCTCCGGCCTCAACTGTGGAAGATGCCAGAAGGAGGAAGAAGGATGGTGGAAGAAGTCAGAAGCTTATGTTGTTCATGCGAGGGAAGGCCATATCTGGGGCTCCAATTATTAGTGGGACTAATCAATTGCCGAACCCGCCAATTAAAATGGGTATGACCATAAAGAAAATTATGACGAAGGCATGAGCTGTAACAATTACGTTATAGATTTGATCGTCACCAAGAAGTGTTCCGGGCTGGCTTAATTCGGCTCGGATTAAGAGACTTAGGCCGGTTCCGATTATTCCGGCTCAGGCACCAAAAACTAGGTACATTGTACCGATGTCTTTGTGGTTGGTTGAAAAGAGTCAGCGGGTAGATATCACAGGTAAAGTGGCCGAGCAGGCGGCGGGTTGTAGCCCCGAAGACGGAGGTTCGAGTCCTCCCTTTACCAGGCCCTGTGGTGTTAACACGTGTGGTTGCAAACCTCAAAACGCAGAATAAATTCCTGCCGGGGCTTCTCCCGTTTTCCCAGCGGAGTAATAGAATGAAGCTCGCCGGATTGAGTGTTTAGCTGTTAACTAAAATATTACGGGATCAAGGCCCGTCTTTCTAGTAAGGGCTTACTTAATTAAAGTTTGGAGTGCACTCATAAGATGTAGAGTAGTCATCTGCAAGTCTACAGAAATAGGAGGTCCAAACTCTTGCAGGCCCGTCATGCAGGTCCCCCCTTTCCCTTCCGGGGCTTCTCCCGTTTTTCCCCAACCGGGAGAAGTGACGGAATAAAGTTCACTGGATTGAGTATTTAGTGTCAGTTAAAATTTACGGGATAAGGTCCGTTTTTCTAGTAAGGACTTTAGCTTAATTAAAGTTTTTGAGTTGCATTCATAAGATGTAGAGTAGTCATCTGCAAGTCCTACAGAAACTAGGAGGTTTTAACTCCTGCTTAGGGCTTTGAAGGTCCTAGGTCTGTGTTAGCCTAAGTTTCTATATTATAAGAAGAAGCGTTGGTGAAAGTGGGAAAATAAGGAGGGCTATTGTGTTGAGGGTAGCTGTTGTAAAATGGGTTTTAGTTATTCGTCAGTGAATTGACGAGGTATGAATGTTGGGTGGTAAGGTGAGGATTATAACATATGTCAGTCGTAAGTAAAAGAAAAGAGCAAGGAGTGAGGCTAGTATAATGACTATGGCAAGAAGGGGGGCATTTTGTTTTGCAAGTTCTAGAATAATAAGTAATTTGGGTGAGAATCCTGTCAGTGGTGGGAGGCCCGCTAGTGACAGGAGAGTTAGTATAGTAGTCGTTACTAAAATTGGGGATTTAGGCCGTGATGAGGAAATTTCGGAAATTTTTGTTGAGGCTACAGATATAAAGGAAAGAAATATTGCGGCTGTTATAAGAATATAAATAGTAAAATTAAAAAGCGTGAGTTGTGGGCTGAATTTTAATACAATAATTATTCAACCCAGGTGACCGATTGAGGAAAAAGCTATGATTTTTCGAAGTTGAGTTTGGTTAATGCCCCCTCAGCCTCCTACAAGGATTGAGGTTAATCCTATAATGATTAACAGGTTGATGTTAATAAGGTGGGGAATTTGTAAGAGAAGGGTAATCGGAGCAATTTTTTGCCAGGTGGATAAGATGAGGCCTGTAGATAGTGGGATGCCTTGGATTACTTCAGGCATTCAACAGTGAAGGGGGGCGAGGCCTAGTTTTATCATTAGGGCTATGGAGAGAGTAATTGTATAGGGTCCGGATAGAAGGGAGATAGCCCACTCTCCTGTCTGTCATGCATTTATTGTGGAAGAAAATAGGATCAGTGCAGAAGCTGAGGCTTGTGTAAGAAAGTATTTTGTAGCAGCTTCAATGGCTCGTGGGTGGGGTATTTTGGTTATAAGAGGAATAATGGCGAGTGTATTAATTTCTAATCCAATTCAGGCTAGGAGTCAGTGGTGGCTCATGAGAGTTGTTGTAGTCCCGATTGCGAGACTTAACAGTATAATTACAAGTGCAGTGGGATTAATAAGTAAAGGAAGGGTTTTAACCTACATTGTTGGGGTATGGGCCCAAGAGCTTAATTAGCCGATTTTACTTATAGCAGGGGAAGGATTTTAACCAACATTGTTGGGGCATGAGCCCAAGAGCTTAATTAGCTGACCTTACTAAGGAGTAGTATAATGGAAGTGCGAAGAGTTTTGATCTCCTAGGTATGGGTTCAATTCCCATTTCTTTAAAGAAAGCGAGAGGGTTTGAACCTCTATGAGTCTCCCTATCAAGGAGAACCCTATCTTTCGGGCACGTTTTCATGTGGTGGGTGGAGAAAAAAATAATGCTGTGGGCATGGAGATGTGAAAAATGACTATTATTAGGGTGACAGGTAAAAAATTTTTTCACACTAGGTGTATTAGCTGGTCGTATCGAAATCGGGGATAGGAGGCTCGGACTCATAAAAATAATATAGATAAAATGGATGCTTTGATTATTAAATTGGCTGTAGGTGCTGCTGTATAGGTGGATGAACCTAGAAAAATAATAGTTGATAGGGTGTTTATTATGAGGATATTGGCATATTCGGCGAGAAAGAATAGGGCAAATGGTCCCCCGGCGTATTCTACGTTGAATCCAGAAACTAATTCAGATTCACCCTCAGTTAAATCGAATGGGGCTCGATTGGTTTCGGCTAATGTTGAGACAAATCATATTAGTGTGAGGGGTCATAATGGGATAATAAGTCATGTGTATTGTTGCGTAATGTTAAAATTTGTTAGCGAAAATCCTCCGGCCATAATAATGGTGCATAGGATAATTAAGGCTATGGCGACTTCATATGAAATAGTTTGGGCAACAGCGCGGAGGGCCCCAATTAGGGCGTATTTTGAGTTAGATGCTCATCCTGAACCGAGGGTGGTGTAGACAATGAGACTTGAAAGGGCTAGAATAAATAAAATGCTTAGGTTAAAATCTGAATAGGCAAATGGCAGGGGGAGGGGAATTCACAGTAATATAGCTAGGATGAGGGCTATGGTTGGTGCTAGAATAAAAAGAAATTGTGATGCTGTTGATGGGCGGACGGGTTCTTTAATAAATAGCTTTACTCCGTCGGCAATTGGTTGTAATAAGCCGAAAGGCCCAACAACGTTGGGGCCTTTGCGGTGTTGCATGTAGCCGAGGATTTTACGTTCGATGAGGGTTAGGAATGCGACTGCGAGCAAAATGGGGGCAATGTAGAGAATGGGTAATAGGTAAATAAAAAATAACATTGTAGTTAGTGAGGGGACTTGAACCCCTTTGTAAGAGGACTTAGATCTCTCGCATGTCCGGTTTTGCTTCATTAACTGTCTTAGACTAAGACATATTGGTAGGCCTTTATCAATTGAGATTAATTCATTGGTTGTGGGTTATGGCATATTGATTATTGGCCATGTTATTTTGGTCCTTTCGTACTAAAAACAACACTTTATAGATAGAAACCGACCTGGATTACTCCGGTCTGAACTCAGATCACGTAGGGTTTTAATTGTTGAACAAACAAACCTTTAGTAGCGGCTGCACCACTGGGATACCCTGATCCAACATCGAGGTCGTAAACCCATTTGTCGATAGGAGCTCTTGAAATGGATTGCGCTGTTATCCCCAGGGTAACTTGGTTCGTTGATCGATTGTCGGATCATTTCACGTCAATTTATTGATTCTTAGAGCGGTGGCTCTTGGATTAGGGGTTAATCCCGTTCATCGTGGAGGTTAAGTTTTACTCCGCGGTCACCCCAACCTAAAACCAACAGACAGTACTTCTGCATTTATTAGGGGGTTGTGCATAGAGGTTGTTGTTGGGTTTAAAGCTCCATGGGGTCTTCTCGTCTTATATTTTTATCCCCGCTTCTTCACGGGGAGATCAGTTTCACTGATTGGAGGGAGGAGACAGTGTAACCCTCGTGATGCCGTTGATACTAGTCCTTATTTAAAGAACAAGTGATTATGCTACCTTCGCACGGTCAGGGTACCGCGGCCGTTTAACTAAGTCACTGGGCAGGCTGGACCTCTTATAATTTATCAAGAGGCGATGTTTTTGGTAAACAGGCGGGGTTAGAATTTGCCGAGTTCCTTCTCACTCTTTTAATCTTTCCAGTAATATACTTGTGTAAGGTTAACGTTAATAGTTATAGGGCTTTCTTGATAGTGTTGCTATACGGGGCTCATTTACGTTAATTACCAATGGGGTGTCCATTTTGGTTTATGTTTATATTTTGGAGAAAGTCAATTTCTTGTTACTAGTTTTAGCATGATAACTCCAATAATTTATTGGATAATTCAATACAGATGAAGGGTTTAAAATATATTAAGGTATTAAGTGATGGAGTAAATAAAGCTTTAACGCTTTTTAAAAGGTGGCTGCTTTTAGGCCCACTTGATTAGAGAGGTATGTTTTACCCTTTGTCATAGGTTGTTTCCTATTTCAAATAAGCTGTGCCTTATTTGAATAGCTCTTAAGTTCAGTGGGTTGCTTTAGGTAATGTAAAAACTTAAGGTAGAACTAAAATTCTTTTCTTGAATAACCAGCTATCTCTAAGCTCGGTAGGCTTTTCACCTCTACTTAAAAATCGTCCCACTCTTTTGCGACAGAGATGGGTTGGCTCTATTAAGCTGTTTTGAAGTAGCTCGCTTAGTTTCGGGGGGTCAAACTAATGTTTCGTTATGCTTGATGGGGACTGGCTAAACCATGATGCAAAAGGTACGAGGTATAGTCTCTACTATTTTGTGCTTTGGGGCTGTTTCAGATCTATTTCATCATTCCCTTGCGGTACATATATGAAGCGCTTATAAGTCTTTTGATCGCCTCTACTAGAGTATAAAAATGTTTTATTGTGTGTTCATAAGTATGATAGTTCATGAGAGGTTTATAGGCTTGATCTTAGGCTCAAAATGATCTGGGTTTCACGGATATCTTTTCGGTGTAAGCGAGGGGCTTTGTTAAGCTACATTTTGTTAATCCAAGTGCACCTTCCGGTACACTTACCATGTTACGACTTACCTCTTCTAAGATGTATTGGGTAATTAAAGATTTATTAAGTTACTGTTGAAGAGGGCGACGGGCGGTGTGTACACGTCCCAGGGCCTAGTTAAAAAGAACACGCTATTTTCTTTTTACTACTAAATCCGCCTTCGTGGCTGTATTTCATGCAGCGTTTCGTTTGTTCTAGTGTAGAAATTGTAGCCCATTGCCTGCCGCCCCATGAGCTGCACCTTGACCTGACGTATTGGTGATGGTGGCCATTAAACTTACTGTGAGCACTCACATGGTAAGTTTACGACGGAGGTATACAGACTGATTGGCAAGGGGTGGTTAGGTGTAGCGGGGATTATCGATGATGGAACAGGCTCCTCTAGATGGATGGGACACCGTCAAGTCCTTTGGGTTTTAAGCTAAAGCTCGTAATATCCTGGCGTTGGTGGAAGTGAGTTATTTTACGGTTGGGCATAGTGGGGTATCTGATCCCAGTTTGTGCCCCAGCTGTCGTGTATTCAAGTAATCTCTAGAGTAACTTTCGTTTGTGGTTTTCTCTAGCATCAAGCTTTTCACAGCTAAGTGTAGGTTTTACTCTAGTTGTAGGAAGACTTTAATCACGCTTAACGCCGATGATTATCAGTTTGAGCCCATGCGGTTTAGCCGCGGCGGCTGGCACCGAGTTGGCCGGCTCTATTTTCTTTAACTGAGTCAAGCTGTCGCTTATAGGCAATATTTATCACTGCTGAGTGCCCTTGTGGGTGTGGTGGGACTAGGCGTTGTGGGCGGGTGTTGTGCCTGATGCCAGCTCCTTAGTCTGGTTAAGGGTATAAGGGTGTCCTCACGGGCGTGCTGAGACTTGCATGTGTAATTTGAGAAAAAATTGATAATAAGGCTAGGACCAAACCTTTTTGCCTTTAGAACTTTTTAGGGTTCATCTTAGCGTTTTCAGCACTATACTTTGAATTTAAGCTATAAAAGCAGGACATAATTTAATTAGAATATTGGCTTTGGGGGTCAGTTGTAGAGGTTAAACTCCTTTTGTCTTGAAGTCTTGAGCAGGAATTAATCTGCAATCTCCGGCTTACAAGGTCGGTGCTTTAATTTAAGCTATCAGGACAGCTTTTACTCGGACTTGCACCGGGAGTGGCTGGCCCCTAAAACCAGTGGAAGGCTTTTTTCCATTAAAAGC